ATGGTTATTTACCAACTCTATCAACCAAAGCCACATTCCCCTCTTTTTGTGGACAGAATAGACAGACGCCTTTTGGCTTTGTTTGGCAAAATGGGCAGACCCCTTTTTTATCTTTTGGCCATACTAGACAGACGCCTTTTGGCTTCTGATATTCGCCTTTTGTCTTTTGATATTTTCGGACGGATGAAAGGAATTTTTCAAAATTTGATGGGTAAAAAAAGCAAAGAATTACAAATCTCTGATTATACAAAAGAAAGAAAAAAAGTTGAAAAATACCAAGACGCAGAAAGACTACGACTAGAAATAGCAGAAACTTGGGATAACATTTCATATGCTCAAGCAGTAAGAGGTTTTTTCTTAGTAGGCCAATCAATTTTTCGAAAATATATTCGATTACCTTCATTAATAATAGCTAAGAATATTGCGCGTATTTTATTATTTCAAGTTCCCGAATGGTCCGAAGACTTCAAGGATTGGAATCGAGAAATACATATTAAATGCACTTATAATGGTGTTGAATTATCCGAGAAAGAATTTCCAAAAAACTGGTTAACAGACGGTATGCAGATAAAAATCTTATTTCCTTTTTACCTGAAACCTTGGCACCGATCTAAGTTAAAACCCTCGAAAACACAGAAAGCGCAAAAAAATGATTTTTGTTTTTTAACAGTTGCTGGACTGGAAACTGACCGTCCTTTCGGTATCCCTCGAAAACGAAAAGGGCCCTCGTTTTTTGGACCTATTTTTAAAGAACTGAAAAAAAAAGTGAAAAAATTATTAAAAAACAAGTCTTTTATAGTTTTTAATGTTTTTAAAGAACGAGCAAAATTTCTTCGAAAGGTATCAAAAGAAATAATAAAAAAATGGAGCATCAAAAACTACGAATTGGGTGAAACTAAAACCGGCGATTCTATAATGAATAATCAGATGATTCGTGAATCACCTATTCAAATTCGATATACAGAATGCACAAATTTTTCACCGACAGAAAAAAAAATGAAAGATCTGACTGAGAGAACAAGCACAATCAACAATAAACTAGAAAGAATTCTAAATGAGAAGAAAAATGGATTTCTAACTCAAGAAAAAAATATTCATTCTAATAAAAAATTAGAATCATTAAAAAGATTTTCTCAAATATTAAAAAGAAGAAATACTCGATTAATCCGTAAATTTTATTTTTTTATCAAATTTTTCATGGAAAAAATATACATAGATTTTTTTCTATGTATCATTAATATTGCAAGAACCAATGCACAACTTTTTATTGAATCAAGAAAAAAAATTATCGAAAAATCCATTTCCAATAAGAAAGAAACTGAAAAAAGAATTAAGAAAAGAAATCAAAAAAAAATTCACTTTATTTTAACTAAAAAAAATTCCCTTGATAATATTCAAAATACGAATTCAACCACTTTTTCTAACTCCTTCTCGCAAGCATATGTATTTTACAAAATATCGCAAACTCGAGTTATTAACTTCTATAAATTCAAGCCTATCCTTCAATATCATGAAACATCTCTTTTTCTTAAAAATGAAATAAAGGATTTTTTTCGGAAAGAGGGAATATTTCATTCTGGATTGAGACATAAAGACTTTTGGCATTCTGAAAGGAATCAATGGAAAAACTGGTTAAGGGGGCATTATCAATATGATTTATCTCAGATTAGCTGGCTTAAATTAGTACCAGAAAAATGGCGAAATAAAGTCAATCAACACTGTATGACTCAAAAAAACGATTTTAACAAATGGGACTCATATGAAAAAGAAAGATTCATTCATGATGAAAAACAAAATGATTTCGAACCTGATTCATTACTGAATCAAGAATATCAAAAATCATCTAATTTTAAAAAACATCATAGACATGATTTTTTCTCATATAAATCTATTAATTATGAAGAGAAGAAAGACTCATATATTTATAGATCACCATTACAAATAAATAGTAAAGAAGAGATTTTTGATAATTACAAGATAGATAGACGCAAATTTTTTGATATGTCAGGTGGGCTACCTATTTATAATTATCTAGGAGAAAATGATATTATGGCTGAGGAGAAATTTCCAGATAGAAAATTTTGTAAGATTGATTTTTGCCTTAGAAATAATAAGGTCGAGCTTTATTACTGGCTCAATACCGGCACCAAGAATAAAAAAATGAAGAGAGGTCCTTTTTATTTATCAATTTCTAAAAATCAAAAAATCAACCGATTCAAAAAAAAAAGACCCTTCTTTGATTGGATGGGAATGAATGAAGAAATAGTAAATCGTCTTATATTGAATCCAGAACTAGAACTTTGGTTCTTCCCAGAATTTGTGCCACTATATAATGCATATAAGATTAAACCGGGGATCATACCAATAAAATTACTTCTTTCCAACTTTAATGGAAATGAAAGCATTAATCAAAACATTACTGAAAGGAACCCTTTGATAGAATCAAATGAAAAAAGAATTCTTAGATTCGAGAATGGAAATCAAGAAGAAAAAGATCTTCTAGACCAAGGGGAAGGGGATCCTCTATCAGATGAAAATGGAGGTAGATCAGACAAAAAAAAACGTAGAAAAAAAAAGCCCGACACGAGCCCCGAAGTCATGGAGCTTTATTACTTCCTACAAGGGTATTTGCATTTTCAATTTAGGAGGGAAAGGGTAAATAAAAAAATGATCGATAATATTAAAGTCTATTGTTTCCTGATTAGATTGAGAAATCCAAAGAACGTTGCTATATCCTATCTTAAACGGGGAGCACTGACTGTGGATATTTGGACTATAAATAGGCGCACTCTTAAAGAATTAAGTACAGGCGGGGTATTGATTCTCGAACCGGCTTATCTGTCTATAAAAAACGATGGACAATTGATTCTATATCAAACCATAGGTATTTTTTTGGTTCATAAGAATAAATACCAAAGGAATCCACAATATCTAGAATATGTTGATAAGAATCAAATTGATGAATCCATTTTAAGACATCAAAAAATGACTAAAAATAGAGACAAAAATCATTATGATTTCTTTGTTCCTGAAACTATTTTATCCCCTAAAGGCCGTAGAGAATTGCGAATTCTATATTTTTTCAAAAAAAGCGAGATAAATGATCTACATAGAAATCCAGTATTTTGCAATCAGGTAAAAAACTGTGGTCAAGTTTTAAATAGAGGCAAATATCTCGGTATCGAGAAAAAGAAACTAATTAAAATGAAGTTCTTTCTTTGGCCCAATTATCGACTAGAAGATTTAGCTTGTATGAATCGATATTGGTTTAATACTAATAATGGCAGTCGTTTCAGTATCCTCAGGATACATATGTATCCACCACGGTTGACAATTTGGTAGTTACAAGTCCATTTACATTAATTTTGCCATATATACATATATTATTAGGTAATATGTCGGCTATATGAAAACAAATAGATAGACGCGAGGATTGTCTTACATTCCATCTTGAAAGAGGATACTAATTTAATGACATACATATTCTCAATTAGATCTATAAATGAATGAATAAAATCTTCTTATTTTATTTGTATAGGAATACAAAAAAAAGATAAGAAGATTTTGTTCATTCATTTTTTTTATAAAAAAAGTAGGAAGTTTATAATGAACTTAAGGTCCTTCTGTATATCAAAATGACTAATATTATTATTACTAATCAATAAAATTCACATCAAAAAATTATCAATTATAAAAGGGGATAAGATTTTGTTTTATGGTAAAAAATTCATTCATCTCAGTTATTTTTCAAGAAAAAAAAGAAGAAAAGCGGGGGTCTGTTGAATTTCAAATAATCTGTTTCACCAATAAGATACGAAGACTTACTTCCCATTTTGAATTGCACAGAAAAGACTATTCATCTCAGAGAGGTCTACGAAAAATTCTGGGAAAACGTCAACGGCTGCTGTCTTACTTATCAAAGAAAAATCGAGTACGCTATAAAGAATTAATTAGTGAGTTGGATATTCGGGAGTCAAAAAATCATTAATTTGAAAATTTTGACTTAGTTTTTTCATTTATTGGATCTTGAGAATTTTGATAAACTTCTTTTCGTTTTCAGCAATTCATGTAAGAATGAATCGAGGAAAAACTTATGAATAGACCAGCTACAGAAACAGACTTTATGATAGTCAATATGGGACCTCACCACCCATCAATGCACGGTGTTCTTCGTCTCATCGTTACCCTAGACGGTGAAAATGTTGTTGACTGCGAACCAATATTAGGTTATTTACACAGAGGAATGGAAAAAATTGCGGAAAACCGAACAATTATACAATTTTTACCTTATGTAACACGTTGGGATTATTTAGCTACTATGTTCACAGAAGCAATAACCGTAAATGGACCAGAACAATTGGGAAATATTCAAGTGCCTAAAAGAGCGAGCTATATCAGAGTCATTATGTTGGAGTTAAGTCGTCTAGCTTCTCATCTGTTATGGCTTGGACCTTTTATGGCGGATATTGGCGCACAGACCCCTTTTTTCTATATTTTCCGAGAAAGAGAATTAGTATATGATCTATTCGAAGCTGCGACCGGGATGAGAATGATGCATAATTATTTTCGTATCGGAGGAATAGCAGCCGATCTGCCTTATGGCTGGATAGATAAATGTTTGGATTTCTGCGATTATTTTTTAACAGGAGTTGTTGAATATCAAAAGCTTATTACGCGAAATCCCATTTTTTTAGAACGAGTTGAAGGAGTAGGCATTATTAGTGGAGAAGAAGCAATAAATTGGGGTTTATCCGGACCGATGCTACGAGCATCTGGAATACAATGGGATCTTCGTAAAGTTGATCATTATGAGTGTTACGACGAATTTGATTGGGAAATCCAGTGGCAAAAAGAAGGAGACTCATTAGCTCGTTATTTAGTCCGAATCAGTGAAATGACGGAATCCATAAAAATAATTCAACAGGCCCTGGAAGGAATTCCAGGGGGTCCCTATGAGAATTTAGAAATCCGATGCTTTGATAGAGAAAGGGATCCAGAATGGAATGATTTTGAATATCGATTCATTAGTAAAAAACCTTCTCCCACATTTGAATTGCCGAAGCAAGAACTTTATGTGAGAGTTGAAGCCCCAAAGGGAGAATTGGGAATTTTTCTAATAGGGGACAAAAGTTGTTTTCCTTGGAGATGGAAAATTCGCCCGCCGGGTTTTATCAATTTGCAAATTCTTCCTCAGTTAGTTAAAGGAATGAAATTGGCTGATATTATGACGATACTAGGTAGCATAGATATCATTATGGGAGAAGTTGATCGTTGAAATGAGAGTTTATACAACAGAAATAGAAGTACAAGATATTAATTCTTTTTCCAGATTGGAATTTTTCAAAGAGGTCTATGGAATCGTATGGATCTTTGTCCCTATTTTGACTCTTGTATTGGGGATCACAATAGGCGTACTGGTAATTGTATGGTTAGAAAGAAAGATATCCGCAGGAATACAACAACGTATTGGGCCTGAATACGCCGGTCCTTTGGGAATTCTTCAAGCTTTAGCAGATGGGACAAAACTGCTTTTCAAAGAGAATCTTTTTCCAGCTAGAGGAAATACCCGTTTATTCAGTATTGGACCATCTATAGCAGTCATATCAATTTTACTAAGTTTTTTAGTAATTCCTTTTAGCTATCAACTTGTTTTAGCTGATCTCAATATCGGTATTTTTTTATGGATTGCCATTTCAAGTATTGCCCCTGTTGGCCTTCTTATGTCAGGATACGGATCAAATAATAAATATTCCTTTTTAGGTGGTTTACGAGCTGCTGCTCAATCGATTAGTTATGAAATACCATTAACTTTATGTGTTTTATCAATATCTCTACGTGCGATTCGTTGAAATACAAACTTTTCTTTCTTTTCCCTATTCATTCTTTTCTTTCGCTCTAGAAAACAAGTTGAACGAATTGAATAGATATTATTTATTATCCTTTTGGTTGATAAAGTAAATTAGATAGTTATATATGAGTGAAAGAAAGCAGCTTATCAATTTGCAGTAAAAAAAATAGAGTCTCATTTCCTATGTACAAGACAAGAGTTAAGTGGAAATAAACATAAGCGGAAGAGGTCCTTTACCCCAAGACTGGTTTTTTAGACAACCCAACTTGAAGCGGGCTCAAAATCAAAAGATCAACCGTATGGCCTTTTCACTATCCTTTGTATGAATTACCTACCATACATGTATTATCAAACGAAACGGGCGATTGAACAAAAAAATGAGTGGATGATTAGGAACACAAAAATGCACAAAGGATTGGTAATGGAGATTATGGAAATTTTCTAAAAAGATATTTCTGCATAACATAACAAGAATACTAATTGGGGCTTTAAATTGGTAGAAATGATAAGGCAGTACTTCCCGCGATTCCGATCCAGAGTATGCTCCTATCCACCCATTAAAGCAATGACTATCAGGAACGAAATAATCCTTTATTTTTGATTTTAGTTTTAGCCCCCTTCTCTTATATCGGTTTTATAAGAAAGAAGAATAGGAACGAAAAACAAACAAGAGAAAAAGAAATCTTTTTTATTCCGTCTTTTTCATATATTTAGCATAGATTTAGAGAGATATAATTTGTCTCATGATTCATTAGCTAATGGAGCGTCTAATTCCTTTTCGTAATCGAAAATGATGGGTTGAAATAAACTATTTATTGATATTTCTGCAAGGAGTTTTTTATTTAAAGATTAAGTTATTACTCAACAAAGTCAAATTATTAACGGGTGAGATCAATTCGGAAGCGCCTTTATTTATTATTATTTTAGAGTATAGCAGACGGAATTCCATTGGTATAATTTTGGACCCTCAAATAGATTTTGACTCTTTCTATTCTACAACCATAGCAAGCTAAATAGTAAATAATACTGATCTGGTCCTTAGATTTCTTTTTGACCCACGAGGAGCCGTATGAGGCGAAAACCTCATGTACGGTTCTGGAATAGCGGTGGGAACAGTGATGTTATCACCGACTATGATTATCTAACAGTTCAAGTACAGTTGATATAGTTGAGGCGCAGTCAAAATATGGTTTTTGGGGATGGAATTTGTGGCGTCAGCCTATAGGATTTATCGTTTTTCTAATTTCTGCCCTAGCCGAATGCGAGAGATTACCCTTTGATTTACCAGAAGCGGAGGAAGAATTAGTAGCAGGTTATCAAACCGAATATTCGGGTATTAAATTTGGTTTATTTTATGTTGCTTCCTATCTAAATCTATTACTTTCTTCGTTATTTGTAACGGTTCTTTACTTGGGTGGTTGGAATATTTCCATTCCATACATATTTGTTCCTGAGCTATTTGAAATAAATAAAGTGGATGAAATTTTTGGAACTACAATTGGTATCTTTATTACATTAGCTAAAACTTATTTGTTCTTGTTTATTTCTATCACAACAAGATGGACTTTACCTAGGTTAAGAATGGACCAACTTTTAAATCTTGGATGGAAATTTCTTTTACCAATTTCTCTCGGTAATCTATTATTAACAACCTCTTTTCAACTTTTTTCACTGTAAATAACAAACGAATATAATAGACTTGGTTCAAGTTCAAACAAGAGAAAGAAACGAAGATAAAACTATTCATATAGATTCCTGATATGTTCCCTATGGTAACTGGGTTCATGAATTATGGTCAACAAACAGTACGAGCAGCAAGGTACATTGGTCAAAGTTTCATGATTACCTTATCCCACGCAAATCGTTTGCCTGTAACTATTCAATATCCTTATGAAAAATTAATCACATTGGAGCGTTTCCGCGGCCGAATCCATTTCGAATTTGATAAATGTATTGCTTGTGAAGTATGTGTTCGTGTATGTCCTATAGATCTGCCTGTTGTTGATTGGAAATTTGAAACTGATATTCGAAAAAAACGATTACTTAATTACAGTATTGATTTCGGAATTTGTATATTTTGTGGTAACTGTGTTGAGTATTGTCCAACAAATTGTTTATCGATGACTGAAGAATATGAACTTTCTACTTACGACCGTCACGAGTTGAATTATAATCAAATTGCTTTGGGCCGTTTACCAATATCAGTAATTGATGATTATACAATTCGAACAATTTGGAATTCGCCTCAAAGAAAAACTGAGTAGGTAACCGCCCTATTCTATTAAATAAAGAGAAATTACCAATTCTTAAGGTTCAGTTTTGGTTTCAATTAAAAGAATGAGATAAGGTCTTTCTCTTTGTTTGGCCAATAATGAAAAATTCAACTAGAAATTCATTGGTTGATGAGAATTTCGACTTTTTTATTAAAAATCTATCAATAGAGTCGTAATTATTAGGAACCTATCATAAAATGAAAATCAAAAAAACCTTTCTTTTTTTCCCGGTCGGGTCAATAAGATCATGAAAAGCATTTCAATTTATCTCCTATTTTACATATAATGGATTTGCCTGGACCAATACACGATTTTCTTATAGTTTTACTGGGATCGGGTCTTATATTAGGGGGACTGGGAGTAGTATTACTTACCAATCCAATTTATTCTGCCTTTTCGTTGGGATTGGTTCTTGTTTGTATATCCTTATTCTATATTCTTTCAAATTCTCATTTTGTAGCCGCTGCCCAGCTCCTTATTTATGTAGGAGCCATAAATGTTTTAATCATATTTGCTGTCATGTTCATGAATGGTTCAGAATATTACAAGGATTTGAATCTGTCGATCGTTGGGGATGGGGTTACTTCACTGGTTTGTACAAGTATTCTTCTTTCGCTAATTACTACCATTTTCGATACGTCATGGTACGGGATTATTTGGACTACAAGATCAAACCAACTTATAGAACAAGATTTGATAAGTAATAGTCAACAAATTGGAATTCATTTATCAACAGATTTTTTTCTTCCATTTGAACTGATTTCAATAATTCTTTTAGTTGGTTTGATAGGCGCAATTGCTGTGGCTCGTCAGTAATAAATCATTATAACTAGCAACAGCAAACAATCAAAATTTCACTTTCTTCTATGTTATCCCACCTATTTCACAAAAATTCTATTTGAATACTGTTCATGTCTAAAAGGGAGATTCTTTTATTTGATCTATTTTCAATACATTCTTTTGTTCCGTACTTGTTCTATTCTAGTCAATCTCGAATCTGTTGAATTATTGTTCATATTGAAATGAACCGACATTGATAAGGAGTTGGTCAATGATGCTCGAACATGTACTTGTTTTGAGTGCCTATTTATTTTCTATCGGTATTTATGGATTAATCACGAGTCGAAACATGGTTAGGGCTCTTATGTGTCTTGAACTTATATTGAATGCAGTTAATATCAATTTTGTAACATTTTCTGATTTTTTTGATAGTCGCCAGTTAAAGGGAGATATTTTCTCAATTTTTGTTATAGCTATTGCAGCCGCTGAAGCAGCTATTGGATTGGCTATTGTTTCGTCAATTTATCGTAACAGAAAATCAACGCGTATCAATCAATCGACTTTATTGAATAAGTAGGAATAATAATCAAAATTAGAATATCCACCACTTTGAATTAGCATGTAGAATATGGTAGAATCTAGATTCTATTTATGAAAACGTAAGAAATCAAAGTATCTTAGCCACTTCTCATGAGCTGATCCAGAAGTAAATTGATTAGAAAATTTCTGGTAAATCGTTGATTCATCTGGCGTTTAAATATATGATTCATTTACAAGTTTACTAGATCGAAATTTGATAACGTTCAAAAATTCATAGATCCCATGTCACATTCAGTAAAAATTTATGATACATGCATAGGGTGTACCCAATGTGTCCGAGCGTGCCCCACCGATGTGTTAGAAATGATACCTTGGGATGGATGCAAAGCTAAACAAATTGCTTCCGCCCCAAGAACAGAAGATTGTGTTGGTTGTAAGAGATGTGAATCTGCCTGTCCAACGGATTTCTTGAGTGTTCGAGTTTATTTATGGCATGAAACAACTCGAAGTATGGGTCTAGCTTATTGATATGTTCCGTAAAACCCACTTGAATACATTTTGAATACATTTTCTTTTTTTACTGAAAAAACCCGTACTCGAAAAAAAAATCATAAAGATTCTATTTTCGAGCGCGGGTTTTTCTGGTCCAAGTGTATCTTGTCTTTACCACGAATTCTTTTCCTTGGTTAACAATAATTGTAGTTTTGCCAATATCTGCGGGCTCTTTAATTTTCTTTCTTCCTCATAGAGGAAATAAGCTAATTAGGTGGTATACCATTTCTATATCCACCTTAGAACTACTTCTAATGACCTATGTATTTTGTTATCATTTCCAATTGGACGATCCATTAATCCAGCTGGCGGAAGATTATAAATGGATCAATTTTTTTGATTTTTACTGGAGATTGGGAATAGATGGACTTTCTATAGGACCTATTTTACTGACAGGATTTATAACAACTTTAGCTACTTTAGCGGCTTGGCCAGTTACTCGGGATTCCCGACTATTCCATTTCCTGATGTTAGCAATGTACAGTGGTCAAATAGGATCATTTTCTTCTCGAGACCTTTTACTTTTTTTCATCATGTGGGAGTTAGAATTAATTCCTGTTTATCTACTTCTATCTATGTGGGGGGGAAAGAAACGCCTGTATTCAGCTACAAAGTTTATTTTGTACACTGCGGGAGGTTCCATTTTTCTATTAGTAGGGGTTTTGGGTATCGGTTTATATGGTTCTAATGACCCAACATTCAATTTTGAAACATTAGCTAATCAATCGTATCCTCTCGCACTGGAAATAATATTCTATATTGGATTTCTTATTGCTTTTGCTGTCAAATCACCGATTATACCCTTACATACATGGTTACCAGACACCCATGGGGAGGCACATTATAGTACTTGTATGCTTCTAGCCGGAATCTTATTAAAAATGGGAGCATATGGATTAGTTCGGATCAATATGGAATTATTACCCCATGCTCATTCTATATTTTCTCCCTGGTTGATGATAGTAGGCACAATGCAAATAATTTATGCAGCTTCAACATCTCTTGGTCAACGTAATTTAAAAAAAAGAATAGCCAATTCCTCTGTATCTCATATGGGTTTCATAATTATAGGAATTGGCTCTATAACCGATACGGGACTCAACGGAGCCTTTTTACAAATAATATCTCATGGATTTATTGGCGCTGCACTTTTTTTCTTGGCAGGAACGAGTTATGATAGAATACGTCTTGTTTATCTCGACGAAATGGGCGGAATGGCTCTTCCAATTCCAAAAATGTTTACGATGTTCAGTATCTTATCGATGGCTTCTCTTGCATTACCGGGCATGAGTGGTTTTGTTGCAGAATTGATAGTCTTTTTTGGAATAATTAGTAGTCAAAAATCTTTTTTAATGCCAAAAATATTCATTCTTTTTGTAATGGCAAGTGGAATGATATTAACTCCTATTTATTTATTATCTATGTCATGTCAAATGTTCTACGGATACAAGCTATTTAATGCTCCAAACTCCTATTTTTTTGATTCTGGACCAAGAGAGTTATTTGTTTCGATCTCTATCTTTCTACCCGTAATAGGTATTGGTATTTATCCGGATTTCGTTTTCTCACTATCGGGTGAGAAAGTCGAAGCTATTCTAGCTAATTATTTTTATAGATAGGTTTTATGAAAAAAGAAATTCTAGTATCTTTAAAATGATTTTGCAAACGATTTTTCAAATCATTTGCAAAATCAAAAGGATTCCCTTTACAATCCAAAAAAGAAATTCTATTCTAGTATTTTTCTTTTTTTTCTAATGATTTTCAAGATTCCCCTTAGAATCAAAAAAAGAAATTCTAGTATTTTTTTGAAAACCATTTGAAAAGTAAGGGGTGAAAAAAAATCATTTTTTTTCTTAGGGTCATATTCAGCTTGAATAATGGAATAAAATAAGGCGAAAGGCCTCTGTGAGAACCTTTTGAATCACTCCGCTACTTGTACTTGATTCAAAAGATTCTTTTCTTAGCGGTTAAAATGAAGTTTTCTTATGTTATGTATATAGCATGCTGTCCTATGTTTGTATTTGTTATGCTTTTTCATTCAATTTCTTATGTTATGTATTTTTTCATTCAATTCGATGTTAATCGAAATGAACCATAGCTATGTAAACCTATTCCTAATAGATTGACCCCAAAATAGCATATCCAAATTATAAGAAAGCCCGCGGAAGCCACAATTGCAGAATTTACACCTTCCAAATTTTGATTTGTTCGGGTATGTAAATAAATCGCGAATATGGTCCAAGTAATAAATGCCCAAGTTTCCTTGGGATCCCAATTCCAATATGATCCCCATGCCTCATTAGCCCATACTGCTCCCGAAAGAATCCCTATGGTTAAAAAGAGAAACCCGAGACTAATAATACGATAACTCCAATAATCCAATTGTTGAACCAATTGATACCTGTAATAATTTCGAGAATAAATAAAATAAGTGTTTAGTAAAACATTCTTTCTCTCATTCAGGTATTTAATTTCCCCAAAGGAAAATGCCGTATTTAATAAAATATTGCTTTTGCTAAAAATCTTTATGACTTTTCGAAATGTAATGACTAGAAGGGCTACTGATAATAATGATCCACATAAAAGAGCTGCATAGCTGAATACCATCATACTTACGTGCATCATTAACCACTGGGATTGGAGAGCAGGTACTAATAGTGCGGATTGATGCATTTTGGTTAAAAGACCCGAAGTAACAAAGCCTTGGGTAAAAATAGCACTTGATGCGGTTATTGCACTTAAAGCATTTTTATGCTTTTTAAAATGAAAATAGGAAACCATATGAATAACGGAGAAACTCCATGAAAGAAAGATTAATGATTCATATAAATTACTTAAAGGAAAATTCCCCGAATAAATCCAACGAGTGACTAATAATCCTGTTATACAGAAAAGGGTAGCTATCATACCCCTTTCTGATGAATCATATAGTCCTACAACTTCATCGACTAATAAAGTTAAAAAATGAATTGTAATTACAATTGAAACGACCGAAAAGGATATATGAGTTAATATATGTTCTAAAATTGAAAAAATCATAAAATAAAGATTATGAAAAAAGGAGAAGGTTTCTCGATTATTATTATATGAAATGGAAATTTGGAATTTTTTATTTATTATAGTACTTATATTATACCTTTTTTATAAGACGCTATGCCACTACTCGGACTCGAACCGAGATGCTCTAGCACTGCTTCCTAAGAATAGCGTGTCTACCGATTTTATAAGACGCTATGCCGCTACTCGGACTCGAACCGAGATGCTCTAGCACTGCTTCCTAAGAGCAGCGTGTCTACCAATTTCACCATAGCGGCTTGCTCAAAATAATAATAACTCATGTTTTATTCATATTCAACCGTCGAGATTGAATGAAGGGGTCAATCCAATGCAATATTGATTTTGTAGGAAGCTTTCAAATTGATGAATAAAAACTCGTTTAATTTCATTTCAATAGAAGTTGGAGGGTTAAAAAAAGAATCTTTATTATCCTTTTATTTTATTTAATTAATAATTTCTAGTTTCTAAAGTAAAGTAACAAGAACGGAAGTTTTGTAGTTCCTGTTTTACTAAAATCGAACTTTTTCGTTCTAACTAAACTAAATAGTTGTGACTTCCATTCATGAATAGAGCTCAAAACAAAATGTTCTTTATCATTTCCATTTGTTAATAATTCATTTTATTTACATATAATATGATTTTGATGAATGAATCACTGAATAAAAAAGATGGTTTTGAGTCTCACAATTTAAACATGGCATCTACAGATTTCAAAGGATTTCAAAAAATTTATGTAATTTGCATAGCTTTGGATTGTCGTAAACATGTCTAATGTAAAAAAGTTTTGATTCCTATCATAATAGGGCCATCCTTTAAAAAATGATTTCTAATTTAGAATTCGAAAAAAATGACTTGCTTCATCTTCCCATACAAACATAGGATTTTTTTATCACTTTAAATTAAATTGAGGCATTATTTGTGTATCCACTAAATAGGAAAAGGTCTCTTTCCCAATTGGGTTTATGGGAAGGATATAGAGTAATTCAGAGTAATACTACTTCAGATTCAGAAAGTTACAAAATGAAAATTTCATCAATTAGTTTCAAGAACCCATTGATTTTGACTAAACTAAGGATCTTATATATATATATATCTTCTGCTATAATAATAATAAATACTATATAGATAATAAATACGATATAGAAAATATAGAAAATAGAAATAAAACACTAACAAGTTATTATAACACACAAATAGGCAAATTAATAATATATAATACACAAATAGGAATAGGCGATGGGGAAATAAGAATCCCCCACCCCGAAAAAACAAGAAAAGATGAACTCAACTAATTATTCTTAAATATTAAAACAAAAAGTAGTAAATTACTAAAAAAATCAAGACATAAAATAAATAGAATAAGAGATAAGACGAAATGCGACTTCCCCCTATCGATTTTATACTTTCTCCTACTAAAAAACTAGTAATGCCTAACCCATTTATAATTCCATCAATTGCTTGCCTATCAAAAAAATGAGTTAGTTCAGATAATCCTCTTATACCTTTTCTTAAGGACATGGCATAAAAAGTATCTAAATAAGCACGATTATATGACCAATCATATAAAAAATTGATTATTTTGTCCAAAATTATTCTATTAGGTCCCCTTTTCACAAATGAATTAAATAAGTTCAAATTTTGTAAAGATGAATAAAAAGGCTTATATAAAAGAGATGCTGTAAATATTCCAAAAAAAGCTATACTAACTGAAAAAGTTGCACTTGTGAAAAATTTATACCAATCCGCGGAATCTTTCGAATTTTGATGTAAAAGATTAATAGATGGAGTTAACAATTTAGATAATATATCTAAATGAATTTCTTGTTGATTGAAAGGAATTCCTATAACTCCAACAAAGAGAGTAAATAAAACCAATACAAAGATAGGAAATAGCATAGTATTATCCGATTCATGCGGATAAGAAAAAGACTTTTTAGCCTGAAAATTAGTAATAGTAAGAAGAGCCCCGTTTTTTACCTTACTCCCCATTCTATATGGCTTCTTCCAAAACAAAGAGGTCTGTTGGTTATTGTTGGTTGTTAATAAATAGAATAAAGGAAAATTGATGTTAATCATTTTTTTCTCCTCTTTACCCCATAATTTTATTGAATAAAATGAGCTACTTTTTTTTCCACTGTAATTTTGAAAATAAATACTCAAATGTCCCTCAAAAGTAAGTAAATAGATTCGAAACATATAAAATGCTGTTAATCCAGCTGTGGACCAAGCTATTAATGCAAAAAGTGACGAATACACCCAACTATCATTCATAATTTCATCTTTTGACCAAAAACAGGCAAGGGGGGGAATACCACAAAGAGAAAGCGTTCCCATTAAAAAAGCAGTTTTTGTAATTGGCACATGCTTTCTTAAACCACCCATAAAAGCAAGATTCTGACTTTTATATGGAGAATATCCAACAATAGCTTCCATTGAATGAATAATGGATCCAGATCCTAAAAACAACAATGCTTTCGAATAAGCATGAGTAATCAAATGAAATAAAGCGGCTCGATAAGATCCCATGCCCAAAGCCAACATCATATAACCCAATTGAGACATTGTAGAATAGGCTAAACCTCTCTTAATATCTTTTTGAGCAAGAGCTAAAGTCGCCCCTAAAAACACTGTTACTATACCTATTAAAGATATTAGATTCATTATGGAAGGTATGAATATAAAAAGAGGAAGAAGGCGGGCTACAAGAAAAATTCCTGCCGCTACCATAGTAGCAGCATGTATAAGAGCCGAAATAGGGGTAGGCCCCTCCATAGCATCAGGTAACCATATATGAAGGGGGAATTGCGCGGATTTAGCAACTGCGCCACAAAATAAAAGAAAGGAACATAAAGTAAGAAATAAGAAATGACTCTGATTATTAGAAATCAAGATCAAATTATTGAATAGTTCCAACAAATCTTGGAATTCGAAACTGCCTGTTATCCAATAAAGACCCAAGATTCCTAATAATAATCCAAAATCGCCTACACGATTACTTACAAATGCTTTTTGACAAGCATTTGCTGCAAGGGGTCGTGTGAACCAAAAACCTATTAATAGATAAGAACACATTCCAACCAATTCCCAAAAAATATAAATTTGTATGAAATTAGAACTAGTAACTAATCCCAACATTGAAGTATTGAACAAACTCAGATAAGCAAAAAATCTCAAATAGCCTTGATCATGAGACATATAATTGTCACTATAAATAAGAACTAAAATTCCAACAGTAGTGATTAAGATTAACATAATCGAAGTAAGTGAATCAAGAAAGCAGCCCAACTCGAAAGATAAATCATTATTGATGGACCAGGACCAGACATATTGATATGTAGAATTTCTATTTATTTGTTGAAGAGATAGATAGACCGAAAAAATCATAACTATACTTAATAATAAAATACTCGGAAAAGCCCACATACGCCGAAGATTTTTTGTTGCCGTCGGAAAAAGTAAAAGTCCCACTCCTATTAAAATAGGAATTGTAAGTGGAACGAAAGGTACGATCCATGAATATTTATATGTATGCTCCATAAAAACTTTTTTTCTTAATGAATCTTTTCATTTTCTTTCTGATTCACCGGCTCTTATCTATTATTCTTAATAAAGGGAGCAAAAAAATAAAAAAAAAATCAAGATATTGCAAGGTTAAATAGAATTTTCTCTTTTTAATTATTCTCAATCTTTCTCAACTATTTCTAATTAAAAACAAAGTATTCAAATCCTATAAAAAAAAGTGGTCAAAAAATATGACCACTTTACTAGTGAAAAAAAAAAAATTACTTTGTTTTTCGTTTTTAGTAAGTAAGATTGTTATGAATATATCAATTATTACATATTTGATTATTATATTATGTCTTACAATCATTTTGATACTATATATAGATCAAGAATAAAGAATTACACCACAAAACAAAGTACTTTATTTTGATATGAATCATAGGTTGACACTAGTGACTCAACTCAATAAAATAAAAAAAAAACTACTTAGTTTCTATTTATACTCATTTTATTAACGAGTTCATTTTCATTTTTTATTGCAGAACTAATTTTATTGATTGTCGTCTATTACAATAAATGAGATTTATGTTTATCTTTTAGAAAAAATTCTTCAAGATCCCTCTTTCCATTTTTTTCCATATAATTAATTAAAATTAAACTCAAAAATTAGTAAAAAAGAAAATCTATTTTTATAGTCTAATCAAAAAATATCTAAAAATATAGAGGAAATGAAATTCAAAAAAAATACATAAATACTGAAATAAAGAAAAAAAAGGTAGATCATTTTTCAAAATGTCTTTCACATACTACTATAGCATTAAAGAACTTTTTTTTTTCTAATGGCAGTTCCAAAAAAGCGTACTTCTAGAGCAAAAAAGCTTATTTGTAAAAATATTTGGAAAAATAAGGCCTATTGGGCAGCGTTAAAAGCTTTTTCATTCGCAAAGTCTGTTTCTATGGGGAATTCAAAAAGTTTTTCTTTCTACGGGGAGGGGGATTCAAAAGGTTTTCTTTCTACGGAAAAAAATAACAAAACATTGGAATAATCTGAGTCAGCTTTACTCAAAAATTTAGTGAATTACTTGATGTTTTTGACTAATGATTTTGGCTACTGATTTTTAATCAAATCTAATTCTAATAAAAAAAAAATTCTAATAAAAATGAGAATAATATAGTAATTTACTACTTTTTGTTTTAATATTTAAGAATAATTAGTTGAGTTCATCTTTTCTTGTTTTTTCGGGGTGGGGGATTCTTATTTCCCCATCGCCTATTCCTATTTGTGTATTATATATTATTAATTTGCCTATTTGTGTGTTATAATAACTTGTTAGTGTTTTATTTCTATTTTCTATATTTTCTATATCGTATTTATTATCTATATAGTATTTATTATTATTATAGCAGAAGATATATATATATATAAGATCCTTAGTTTAGTCAAAATCAATGGGTTCTTGAAACTAATTGATGAAATTTTCATTTTGTAACTTTCTGAATCTGAAGTAGTATTACTCTGAATTACTCTATATCCTTCCCATAAACCCAATTGGGAAAGAGACCTTTTCCTATTTAGTGGATACACAAATAATGCCTCAATTTAATTTAAAGTGATAAAAAAATCCTATGTTTGTATGGGAAGATGAAGCAAGTCATTTTTTTCGAATTCTAAATTAGAAATCATTTTTTAAAGGATGGCCCTATTATGATAGGAATCAAAACTTTTTTACATTAGACATGTTTACGACAATCCAAAGCTATGCAAATTACATAAATTTTTTGAAATCCTTTGAAATCTGTAGATGCCATGTTTAAATTGTGAGACTCAAAACCATCTTTTTTATTCAGTGATTCATTCATCAAAATCATATTATATGTAAATAAAATGAATTATTAACAAATGGAAATGATAAAGAACATTTTGTTTTGAGCTCTATTCATGAATGGAAGTCACAACTATTTAGTTTAGTTAGAACGAAAAAGTTCGATTTTAGTAAAACAGGAACTACAAAACTTCCGTTCTTGTTACTTTACTTTAGAAACTAGAAATTATTAATTAAATAAAATAAAAGGATAATAAAGATTCTTTTTTTAACCCTCCAACTTCTATTGAAATGAAATTAAACGAGTTTTTATTCATCAATTTGAAAGCTTCCTACAAAATCAATATTGCATTGGATTGACCCCTTCATTCAATCTCGACGGTTGAATATGAATAAAACATGAGTTATTATTATTTTGAGCAAGCCGCTATGGTGAAATTGGTAGACACGCTGCTCTTAGGAAGCAGTGCTAGAGCATCTCGGTTCGAGTCCGAGTAGCGGCATAGCGTCTTATAAAATCGGTAGACACGCTATTCTTAGGAAGCAGTGCTAGAGCATCTCGGTTCGAGTCCGAGTAGTGGCATAGCGTCTTATAAAAAAGGTATAATATAAGTACTATAATAAATAAAAAATTCCAAATTTCCATTTCATATAATAATAATCGAGAAACCTTCTCCTTTTTTCATAATCTTTATTTTATGATTTTTTCAATTTTAGAACATATATTAACTCATATATCCTTTTCGGTCGTTTCAATTGTAATTACAATTCATTTTTTAACTTTATTAGTCGATGAAGTTGTAGGACTATATGATTCATCAGAAAGGGGTATGATAGCTACCCTTTTCTGTATAACAGGATTATTAGTCACTCGTTGGATTTATTCGGGGAATTTTCCTTTAAGTAATTTATATGAATCATTAATCTTTCTTTCATGGAGTTTCTCCGTTATTCATATGGTTTCCTATTTTCATTTTAAAAAGCATAAAAATGCTTTAAGTGCAATAACCGCATCAAGTGCTATTTTTACCCAAGGCTTTGTTACTTCGGGTCTTTTAACCAAAATGCATCAATCCGCACTATTAGTACCTGCTCTCCAATCCCAGTGGTTAATGATGCACGTAAGTATGATGGTATTCAGCTATGCAGCTCTTTTATGTGGATCATTATTATCAGTAGCCCTTCTAGTCATTACATTTCGAAAAGTCATAAAGATTTTTAGCAAAAGCAATATTTTATTAAATACGGCATTTTCCTTTGGGGAAATTAAATACCTGAATGAGAGAAAGAATGTTTTACTAAACACTTATTTTATTTATTCTCGAAATTATTACAGGTATCAATTGGTTCAACAATTGGATTATTGGAGTTATCGTATTATTAGTCTCGGGTTTCTCTTTTTAACCATAGGGATTCTTTCGGGAGCAGTATGGGCTAATGAGGCATGGGGATCATATTGGAATTGGGATCCCAAGGAAACTTGGGCATTTATTACTTGGACCATATTCGCGATTTATTTACATACCCGAACAAATCAAAATTTGGAAGGTGTAAATTCTGCAATTGTGGCTTCCGCGGGCTTTCTTATAATTTGGATATGCTATTTTGGGGTCAATCTATTAGGAATAGGTTTACATAGCTATGGTTCATTTCGATTAACATCGAATTGAATGAAAAAATACATAACATAAGAAATTGAATGAAAAAGCATAACAAATACAAACATAGGACAGCATGCTATATACATAACATAAGAAAACTTCATTTTAACCGCTAAGAAAAGAATCTTTTGAATCAAGTACAAGTAGCGGAGTGATTCAAAAGGTTCTCACAGAGGCCTTTCGCCTTATTTTATTCCATTATTCAAGCTGAATATGACCCTAAGAAAAAAAATGATTTTTTTTCACCCCTTACTTTTCAAATGGTTTTCAAAAAAATACTAGAATTTCTTTTTTTGATTCTAAGGGGAATCTTGAAAATCATTAGAAAAAAAAGAAAAATACTAGAATAGAATTTCTTTTTTGGATTGTAAAGGGAATCCTTTTGATTTTGCAAATGATTTGAAAAATCGTTTGCAAAATCATTTTAAAGATACTAGAATTTCTTTTTTCATAAAACCTATCTATAAAAATAATTAGCTAGAATAGCTTCGACTTTCTCACCCGATAGTGAGAAAACGAAATCCGGATAAATACCAATACCTATTACGGGTAGAAAGATAGAGATCGAAACAAATAACTCTCTTGGTCCAGAATCAAAAAAATAGGAGTTTGGAGCATTAAATAGCTTGTATCCGTAGAACATTTGACATGACATAGATAATAAATAAATAGGAGTTAATATCATTCCACTTGCCATTACAAAAAGAATGAATATTTTTGGCATTAAAAAAGATTTTTGACTACTAATTATTCCAAAAAAGACTATCAATTCTGCAACAAAACCACTCATGCCCGGTAATGCAAGAGAAGCCATCGATAAGATACTGAACATCGTAAACATTTTTGGAATTGGAAGAGCCATTCCGCCCATTTCGTCGAGATAAACAAGACGTATTCTATCATAACTCGTTCCTGCCAAGAAAAAAAGTGCAGCGCCAATAAATCCATGAGATATTATTTGTAAAAAGGCTCCGTTGAGTCCCGTATCGGTTATAGAGCCAATTCCTATAATTATGAAACCCATATGAGATACAGAGGAATTGGCTATTCTTTTTTTTAAATTACGTTGACCAAGAGATGTTGAAGCTGCATAAATTATTTGCATTGTGCCTACTATCATCAACCAGGGAGAAAATATAGAATGAGCATGGGGTAATAATTCCATATTGATCCGAACTAATCCATATGCTCCCATTTTTAATAAGATTCCGGCTAGAAGCATACAAGTACTATAATGTGCCTCCCCATGGGTGTCTGGTAACCATGTATGTAAGGGTATAATCGGTGATTTGACAGCAAAAGCAATAAGAAATCCAATATAGAATATTATTTCCAGTGCGAGAGGATACGATTGATTAGCTAATGTTTCAAAATTGAATGTTGGGTCATTAGAACCATATAAACCGATACCCAAAACCCCTACTAATAGAAAAATGGAACCTCCCGCAGTGTACAAAATAAACTTTGTAGCTGAATACAGGCGTTTCTTTCCCCCCCACATAGATAGAAGTAGATAAACAGGAATTAATTCTAACTCCCACATGATGAAAAAAAGTAAAAGGTCTCGAGAAGAAAATGATCCTATTTGACCACTGTACATTGCTAACATCAGGAAATGGAATAGTCGGGAATCCCGAGTAACTGGCCAAGCCGCTAAAGTAGCTAAAGTTGTTATAAATCCTGTCAGTAAAATAGGTCCTATAGAAAGTCCATCTATTCCCAATCTCCAGTAAAAATCAAAAAAATTGATCCATTTATAATCTTCCGCCAGCTGGATTAATGGATCGTCCAATTGGAAATGATAACAAAATACATAGGTCATTAGAAGTAGTTCTAAGGTGGATATAGAAATGGTATACCACCTAATTAGCTTATTTCCTCTATGAGGAAGAAAGAAAATTAAAGAGCCCGCAGATATTGGCAAAACTACAATTATTGTTAACCAAGGAAAAGAATTCGTGGTAAAGACAAGATACACTTGGACCAGAAAAACCCGCGCTCGAAAATAGAATCTTTATGATTTTTTTTTCGAGTACGGGTTTTTTCAGTAAAAAAAGAAAATGTATTCAAAATGTATTCAAGTGGGTTTTACGGAACATATCAATAAGCTAGACCCATACTTCGAGTTGTTTCATGCCATAAATAAACTCGAACACTCAAGAAATCCGTTGGACAGGCAGATTCACATCTCTTACAACCAACACAATCTTCTGTTCTTGGGGCGGAAGCAATTTGTTTAGCTTTGCATCCATCCCAAGGTATCATTTCTAACACATCGGTGGGGCACGCTCGGACACATTGGGTACACCCTATGCATGTATCATAAATTTTTACTGAATGTGACATGGGATCTATGAATTTTTGAACGTTATCAAATTTCGATCTAGTAAACTTGTAAATGAATCATATATTTAAACGCCAGATGAATCAACGATTTACCAGAAATTTTCTAATCAATTTACTTCTGGATCAGCTCATGAGAAGTGGCTAAGATACTTTGATTTCTTACGTTTTCATAAATAGAATCTAGATTCTACCATATTCTACATGCTAATTCAAAGTGGTGGATATTCTAATTTTGATTATTATTCCTACTTATTCAATAAAGTCGATTGATTGATACGCGTTGATTTTCTGTTACGATAAATTGACGAAACAATAGCCAATCCAATAGCTGCTTCAGCGGCTGCAATAGCTATAACAAAAATTGAGAAAATATCTCCCTTTAACTGGCGACTATCAAAAAAATCAGAAAATGTTACAAAATTGATATTAACTGCATTCAATATAAGTTCAAGACACATAAGAGCCCTAACCATGTTTCGACTCGTGATTAATCCATAAATACCGATAGAAAATAAATAGGCACTCAAAACAAGTACATGTTCGAGCATCATTGACCAACTCCTTATCAATGTCGGTTCATTTCAATATGAACAATAATTCAACAGATTCGAGATTGACTAGAATAGAACAAGTACGGAACAAAAGAATGTATTGAAAATAGATCAAATAAAAGAATCTCCCTTTTAGACATGAACAGTATTCAAATAGAATTTTTGTGAAATAGGTGGGATAACATAGAAGAAAGTGAAATTTTGATTGTTTGCTGTTGCTAGTTATAATGATTTATTACTGACGAGCCACAGCAATTGCGCCTATCAAACCAACTAAAAGAATTATTGAAATCAGTTCAAATGGAAGAAAAAAATCTGTTGATAAATGAATTCCAATTTGTTGACTATTACTTATCAAATCTTGTTCTATAAGTTGGTTTGATCTTGTAGTCCAAATAATCCCGTACCATGACGTATCGAAAATGGTAGTAATTAGCGAAAGAAGAATACTTGTACAAACCAGTGAAGTAACCCCATCCCCAACGATCGACAGATTCAAATCCTTGTAATATTCTGAACCATTCATGAACATGACAGCAAATATGATTAAAACATTTATGGCTCCTACATAAATAAGGAGCTGGGCAGCGGCTACAAAATGAGAATTTGAAAGAATATAGAATAAGGATATACAAACAAGAACCAATCCCAACGAAAAGGCAGAATAAATTGGATTGGTAAGTAATACTACTCCCAGTCCCCCTAATATAAGACCCGATCCCAGTAAAACTATAAGAAAATCGTGTATTGGTCCAGGCAAATCCATTATATGTAAAATAGGAGATAAATTGAAATGCTTTTCATGATCTTATTGACCCGACCGGGAAAAAAAGAAAGGTTTTTTTGATTTTCATTTTATGATAGGTTCCTAATAATTACGACTCTATTGATAGATTTTTAATAAAAAAGTCGAAATTCTCATCAACCAATGAATTTCTAGTTGAATTTTTCATTATTGGCCAAACAAAGAGAAAGACCTTATCTCATTCTTTTAATTGAAACCAAAACTGAACCTTAAGAATTGGTAATTTCTCTTTATTTAATAGAATAGGGCGGTTACCTACTCAGTTTTTCTTTGAGGCGAATTCCAAATTGTTCGAATTGTATAATCATCAATTACTGATATTGGTAAACGGCCCAAAGCAATTTGATTATAATTCAACTCGTGACGGTCGTAAGTAGAAAGTTCATATTCTTCAGTCATCGATAAACAATTTGTTGGACAATACTCAACACAGTTACCACAAAATATACAAATTCCGAAATCAATACTGTAATTAAGTAATCGTTTTTTTCGAATATCAGTTTCAAATTTCCAATCAACAACAGGCAGATCTATAGGACATACACGAACACATACTTCACAAGCAATACATTTATCAAATTCGAAATGGATTCGGCCGCGGAAACGCTCCAATGTGATTAATTTTTCATAAGGATATTGAATAGTTACAGGCAAACGATTTGCGTGGGATAAGGTAATCATGAAACTTTGACCAATGTACCTTGCTGCTCGTACTGTTTGTTGACCATAATTCATGAACCCAGTTACCATAGGGAACATATCAGGAATCTATATGAATAGTTTTATCTTCGTTTCTTTCTCTTGTTTGAACTTGAACCAAGTCTATTATATTCGTTTGTTATTTACAGTGAAAAAAGTTGAAAAGAGGTTGTTAATAATAGATTACCGAGAGAAATTGGTAAAAGAAATTTCCATCCAAGATTTAAAAGTTGGTCCATTCTTAACCTAGGTAAAGTCCATCTTGTTGTGATAGAAATAAACAAGAACAAATAAGTTTTAGCTAATGTAATAAAGATACCAATTGTAGTTCCAAAAATTTCATCCACTTTATTTATTTCAAATAGCTCAGGAACAAATATGTATGGAATGGAAATATTCCAACCACCCAAGTAAAGAACCGTTACAAATAACGAAGAAAGTAATAGATTTAGATAGGAAGCAACATAAAATAAACCAAATTTAATACCCGAATATTCGGTTTGATAACCTGCTACTAATTCTTCCTCCGCTTCTGGTAAATCAAAGGGTAATCTCTCGCATTCGGCTAGGGCAGAAATTAGAAAAACGATAAATCCTATAGGCTGACGCCACAAATTCCATCCCCAAAAACCATATTTTGACTGCGCCTCAACTATATCAACTGTACTTGAACTGTTAGATAATCATAGTCGGTGATAACATCACTGTTCCCACCGCTATTCCAGAACCGTACATGAGGTTTTCGCCTCATACGGCTCCTCGTGGGTCAAAAAGAAATCTAAGGACCAGATCAGTATTATTTACTATTTAGCTTGCTATGGTTGTAGAATAGAAAGAGTCAAAATCTATTTGAGGGTCCAAAATTATACCAATGGAATTCCGTCTGCTATACTCTAAAATAATAATAAATAAAGGCGCTTCCGAATTGATCTCACCCGTTAATAATTTGACTTTGTTGAGTAATAACTTAATCTTTAAATAAAAAACTCCTTGCAGAAATATCAATAAATAGTTTATTTCAACCCATCATTTTCGATTACGAAAAGGAATTAGACGCTCCATTAGCTAATGAATCATGAGACAAATTATATCTCTCTAAATCTATGCTAAATATATGAAAAAGACGGAATAAAAAAGATTTCTTTTTCTCTTGTTTGTTTTTCGTTCCTATTCTTCTTTCTTATAAAACCGATATAAGAGAAGGGGGCTAAAACTAAAATCAAAAATAAAGGATTATTTCGTTCCTGATAGTCATTGCTTTAATGGGTGGATAGGAGCATACTCTGGATCGGAATCGCGGGAAGTACTGCCTTATCATTTCTACCAATTTAAAGCCCCAATTAGTATTCTTGTTATGTTATGCAGAAATATCTTTTTAGAAAATTTCCATAATCTCCATTACCAATCCTTTGTGCATTTTTGTGTTCCTAATCATCCACTCATTTTTTTGTTCAATCGCCCGTTTCGTTTGATAATACATGTATGGTAGGTAATTCATACAAAGGATAGTGAAAAGGCCATACGGTTGATCTTTTGATTTTGAGCCCGCTTCAAGTTGGGTTGTCTAAAAAACCAGTCTTGGGGTAAAGGACCTCTTCCGCTTATGTTTATTTCCACTTAACTCTTGTCTTGTACATAGGAAATGAGACTCTATTTTTTTTACTGCAAATTGATAAGCTGCTTTCTTTCACTCATATATAACTATCTAATTTACTTTATCAACCAAAAGGATAATAAATAATATCTATTCAATTCGTTCAACTTGTTTTCTAGAGCGAAAGAAAAGAATGAATAGGGAAAAGAAAGAAAAGTTTGTATTTCAACGAATCGCACGTAGAGATATTGATAAAACACATAAAGTTAATGGTATTTCATAACTAATCGATTGAGCAGCAGCTCGTAAACCACCTAAAAAGGAATATTTATTATTTGATCCGTATCCTGACATAAGAAGGCCAACAGGGGCAATACTTGAAATGGCAATCCATAAAAAAATACCGATATTGAGATCAGCTAAAACAAGTTGATAGCTAAAAGGAATTACTAAAAAACTTAGTAAAATTGATATGACTGCTATAGATGGTCCAATACTGAATAAACGGGTATTTCCTCTAGCTGGAAAAAGATTCTCTTTGAAAAGCAGTTTTGTCCCATCTGCTAAAGCTTGAAGAATTCCCAAAGGACCGGCGTATTCAGGCCCAATACGTTGTTGTATTCCTGCGGATATCTTTCTTTCTAACCATACAATTACCAGTACGCCTATTGTGATCCCCAATACAAGAGTCAAAATAGGGACAAAGATCCATACGATTCCATAGACCTCTTTGAAAAATTCCAATCTGGAAAAAGAATTAATATCTTGTACTTCTATTTCTGTTGTATAAACTCTCATTTCAACGATCAACTTCTCCCATAATGATATCTATGCTACCTAGTATCGTCATAATATCAGCCAATTTCATTCCTTTAACTAACTGAGGAAGAATTTGCAAATTGATAAAACCCGGCGGGCGAATTTTCCATCTCCAAGGAAAACAACTTTTGTCCCCTATTAGAAAAATTCCCAATTCTCCCTTTGGGGCTTCAACTCTCACATAAAGTTCTTGCTTCGGCAATTCAAATGTGGGAGAAGGTTTTTTACTAATGAATCGATATTCAAAATCATTCCATTCTGGATCCCTTTCTCTATCAAAGCATCGGATTTCTAAATTCTCATAGGGACCCCCTGGAATTCCTTCCAGGGCCTGTTGAATTATTTTTATGGATTCCGTCATTTCACTGATTCGGACTAAATAACGAGCTAATGAGTCTCCTTCTTTTTGCCACTGGATTTCCCAATCAAATTCGTCGTAACACTCATAATGATCAACTTTACGAAGATCCCATTGTATTCCAGATGCTCGTAGCATCGGTCCGGATAAACCCCAATTTATTGCTTCTTCTCCACTAATAATGCCTACTCCTTCAACTCGTTCTAAAAAAATGGGATTTCGCGTAATAAGCTTTTGATATTCAACAACTCCTGTTAAAAAATAATCGCAGAAATCCAAACATTTATCTATCCAGCCATAAGGCAGATCGGCTGCTATTCCTCCGATACGAAAATAATTATGCATCATTCTCATCCCGGTCGCAGCTTCGAATAGATCATATACTAATTCTCTTTCTCGGAAAATATAGAAAAAAGGGGTCTGTGCGCCAATATCCGCCATAAAAGGTCCAAGCCATAACAGATGAGAAGCTAGACGACTTAACTCCAACATAATGACTCTGATATAGCTCGCTCTTTTAGGCACTTGAATATTTCCCAATTGTTCTGGTCCATTTACGGTTATTGCTTCTGTGAACATAGTAGCTAAATAATCCCAACGTGTTACATAAGGTAAAAATTGTATAATTGTTCGGTTTTCCGCAATTTTTTCCATTCCTCTGTGTAAATAACCTAATATTGGTTCGCAGTCAACAACATTTTCACCGTCTAGGGTAACGATGAGACGAAGAACACCGTGCATTGATGGGTGGTGAGGTCCCATATTGACTATCATAAAGTCTGTTTCTGTAGCTGGTCTATTCATAAGTTTTTCCTCGATTCATTCTTACATGAATTGCTGAAAACGAAAAGAAGTTTATCAAAATTCTCAAGATCCAATAAATGAAAAAACTAAGTCAAAATTTTCAAATTAATGATTTTTTGACTCCCGAATATCCAACTCACTAATTAATTCTTTATAGCGTACTCGATTTTTCTTTGATAAGTAAGACAGCAGCCGTTGACGTTTTCCCAGAATTTTTCGTAGACCTCTCTGAGATGAATAGTCTTTTCTGTGCAATTCAAAATGGGAAGTAAGTCTTCGTATCTTATTGGTGAAACAGATTATTTGAAATTCAACAGACCCCCGCTTTTCTTCTTTTTTTTCTTGAAAAATAACTGAGATGAATGAATTTTTTACCATAAAACAAAATCTTATCCCCTTTTATAATTGATAATTTTTTGATGTGAATTTTATTGATTAGTAATAATAATATTAGTCATTTTGATATACAGAAGGACCTTAAGTTCATTATAAACTTCCTACTTTTTTTATAAAAAAAATGAATGAACAAAATCTTCTTATCTTTTTTTTGTATTCCTATACAAATAAAATAAGAAGATTTTATTCATTCATTTATAGATCTAATTGAGAATATGTATGTCATTAAATTAGTATCCTCTTTCAAGATGGAATGTAAGACAATCCTCGCGTCTATCTATTTGTTTTCATATAGCCGACATATTACCTAATAATATATGTATATATGGCAAAATTAATGTAAATGGACTTGTAACTACCAAATTGTCAACCGTGGTGGATACATATGTATCCTGAGGATACTGAAACGACTGCCATTATTAGTATTAAACCAATATCGATTCATACAAGCTAAATCTTCTAGTCGATAATTGGGCCAAAGAAAGAACTTCATTTTAATTAGTTTCTTTTTCTCGATACCGAGATATTTGCCTCTATTTAAAACTTGACCACAGTTTTTTACCTGATTGCAAAATACTGGATTTCTATGTAGATCATTTATCTCGCTTTTTTTGAAAAAATATAGAATTCGCAATTCTCTACGGCCTTTAGGGGATAAAATAGTTTCAGGAACAAAGAAATCATAATGATTTTTGTCTCTATTTTTAGTCATTTTTTGATGTCTTAAAATGGATTCATCAATTTGATTCTTATCAACATATTCTAGATATTGTGGATTCCTTTGGTATTTATTCTTATGAACCAAAAAAATACCTATGGTTTGATATAGAATCAATTGTCCATCGTTTTTTATAGACAGATAAGCCGGTTCGAGAATCAATACCCCGCCTGTACTTAATTCTTTAAGAGTGCGCCTATTTATAGTCCAAATATCCACAGTCAGTGCTCCCCGTTTAAGATAGGATATAGCAACGTTCTTTGGATTTCTCAATCTAATCAGGAAACAATAGACTTTAATATTATCGATCATTTTTTTATTTACCCTTTCCCTCCTAAATTGAAAATGCAAATACCCTTGTAGGAAGTAATAAAGCTCCATGACTTCGGGGCTCGTGTCGGGCTTTTTTTTTCTACGTTTTTTTTTGTCTGATCTACCTCCATTTTCATCTGATAGAGGATCCCCTTCCCCTTGGTCTAGAAGATCTTTTTCTTCTTGATTTCCATTCTCGAATCTAAGAATTCTTTTTTCATTTGATTCTATCAAAGGGTTCCTTTCAGTAATGTTTTGATTAATGCTTTCATTTCCATTAAAGTTGGAAAGAAGTAATTTTATTGGTATGATCCCCGGTTTAATCTTATATGCATTATATAGTGGCACAAATTCTGGGAAGAACCAAAGTTCTAGTTCTGGATTCAATATAAGACGATTTACTATTTCTTCATTCATTCCCATCCAATCAAAGAAGGGTCTTTTTTTTTTGAATCGGTTGATTTTTTGATTTTTAGAAATTGATAAATAAAAAGGACCTCTCTTCATTTTTTTATTCTTGGTGCCGGTATTGAGCCAGTAATAAAGCTCGACCTTATTATTTCTAAGGCAAAAATCAATCTTACAAAATTTTCTATCTGGAAATTTCTCCTCAGCCATAATATCATTTTCTCCTAGATAATTATAAATAGGTAGCCCACCTGACATATCAAAAAATTTGCGTCTATCTATCTTGTAATTATCAAAAATCTCTTCTTTACTATTTATTTGTAATGGTGATCTATAAATATATGAGTCTTTCTTCTCTTCATAATTAATAGATTTATATGAGAAAAAATCATGTCTATGATGTTTTTTAAAATTAGATGATTTTTGATATTCTTGATTCAGTAATGAATCAGGTTCGAAATCATTTTGTTTTTCATCATGAATGAATCTTTCTTTTTCATATGAGTCCCATTTGTTAAAATCGTTTTTTTGAGTCATACAGTGTTGATTGACTTTATTTCGCCATTTTTCTGGTACTAATTTAAGCCAGCTAATCTGAGATAAATCATATTGATAATGCCCCCTTAACCAGTTTTTCCATTGATTCCTTTCAGAATGCCAAAAGTCTTTATGTCTCAATCCAGAATGAAATATTCCCTCTTTCCGAAAAAAATCCTTTATTTCATTTTTAAGAAAAAGAGATGTTTCATGATATTGAAGGATAGGCTTGAATTTATAGAAGTTAATAACTCGAGTTTGCGATATTTTGTAAAATACATATGCTTGCGAGAAGGAGTTAGAAAAAGTGGTTGAATTCGTATTTTGAATATTATCAAGGGAATTTTTTTTAGTTAAAATAAAGTGAATTTTTTTTTGATTTCTTTTCTTAATTCTTTTTTCAGTTTCTTTCTTATTGGAAATGGATTTTTCGATAATTTTTTTTCTTGATTCAATAAAAAGTTGTGCATTGGTTCTTGCAATATTAATGATACATAGAAAAAAATCTATGTATATTTTTTCCATGAAAAATTTGATAAAAAAATAAAATTTACGGATTAATCGAGTATTTCTTCTTTTTAATATTTGAGAAAATCTTTTTAATGATTCTAATTTTTTATTAGAATGAATATTTTTTTCTTGAGTTAGAAATCCATTTTTCTTCTCATTTAGAATTCTTTCTAGTTTATTGTTGATTGTGCTTGTTCTCTCAGTCAGATCTTTCATTTTTTTTTCTGTCGGTGAAAAATTTGTGCATTCTGTATATCGAATTTGAATAGGTGATTCACGAATCATCTGATTATTCATTATAGAATCGCCGGTTTTAGTTTCACCCAATTCGTAGTTTTTGATGCTCCATTTTTTTATTATTTCTTTTGATACCTTTCGAAGAAATTTTGCTCGTTCTTTAAAAACATTAAAAACTATAAAAGACTTGTTTTTTAATAATTTTTTCACTTTTTTTTTCAGTTCTTTAAAAATAGGTCCAAAAAACGAGGGCCCTTTTCGTTTTCGAGGGATACCGAAAGGACGGTCAGTTTCCAGTCCAGCAACTGTTAAAAAACAAAAATCATTTTTTTGCGCTTTCTGTGTTTTCGAGGGTTTTAACTTAGATCGGTGCCAAGGTTTCAGGTAAAAAGGAAATAAGATTTTTATCTGCATACCGTCTGTTAACCAGTTTTTTGGAAATTCTTTCTCGGATAATTCAACACCATTATAAGTGCATTTAATATGTATTTCTCGATTCCAATCCTTGAAGTCTTCGGACCATTCGGGAACTTGAAATAATAAAATACGCGCAATATTCTTAGCTATTATTAATGAAGGTAATCGAATATATTTTCGAAAAATTGATTGGCCTACTAAGAAAAAACCTCTTACTGCTTGAGCATATGAAATGTTATCCCAAGTTTCTGCTATTTCTAGTCGTAGTCTTTCTGCGTCTTGGTATTTTTCAACTTTTTTTCTTTCTTTTGTATAATCAGAGATTTGTAATTCTTTGCTTTTTTTACCCATCAAATTTTGAAAAATTCCTTTCATCCGTCCGAAAATATCAAAAGACAAAAGGCGAATATCAGAAGCCAAAAGGCGTCTGTCTAGTATGGCCAAAAGATAAAAAAGGGGTCTGCCCATTTTGCCAAACAAAGCCAAAAGGCGTCTGTCTATTCTGTCCACAAAAAGAGGGGAATGTGGCTTTGGTTGATAGAGTTGGTAAATAACCATTTTACGCCTTTGGGCACGCATAGAACCTTTTATTATACTTCGACGAAAATCCGAATATGGTAAATAACGTATCCAAATCATTTCGCCTAATGGATCAGGCTCATTAAGATCTTCGCTATCATCAAAAATCACCAGAAACTTGTATTTTCTTAAACGAATTTGAGAATCCGTTTCTACCTTGTCCTCGTGGTTTTCGGCTTCATCTAGTTGCAAATCATCGAGTAGTATGTATGACCATCGAGGGACCTTTTTACTTATTTCCTTTATTTCAATAGATCTTTTTCTACTTCTTTGATCATTGGATTTAGTTATAACTACATTGAAGAACCATTTTAAAATTTTTTTGACTGGGTCTTCTGAATGAATAGTTTGATATCGAAATAAAGAAAACCT